AAAACAGAGGTATGACTGGCATAACATCTACAATCGGATTCAAAAAAGCATAGGCCTCCGGCAATTTGGCGAAGACAAAATGACTCGAATAAAGAGCCGAATTAATACAGATCAAACTAAAGATATTAAGCATAACAGACATTTTGTTCTTGGAGATAATTGAATTTTGATTGAGTTATTGATATGAAGTCAAAAAGAAGAAAGTAAGGTAGAAAAAATTCTTCTTTGTCTTTGAATTCACCCAACCAAAAACCCTCCCATTCTCAAATGGAATAGAAGAAATTCGACTTTCATACAATATCTTAATTGAATTGTATGTAATGATCAATAAATTAAATTTTATTCTATATATACACATATAAAAATCTTAGTAAGAATATATTTTCTAAATTCGATATTTATTTATATTAGAATTGACTATCAACTAATACCAGCATTATTCTTTATTAGTGTCGAATAGAAATTTTAATGGGGCGTGGCCAAGTGGTAAGGCAACGGGTTTTGATCCCGGTATTCGGAGGTTCGAATCCTTCCGTCCCAGACCATATTCCATTCTAAATCATCTAAATTTGATTAGAATAAGATTCTTGTGAACAACTTTCTATTTATGTTTAAAGGTCTAATATTGAATAGAATACAATTCTTAATTTTTTTTTTTATTCCCAGAGAATTTATCGAAATATTACTGAAATATTAAGTTAAACAAAATATGAAAATACGTATATAAAACTAGGAAATGCATAGTCTATATGTATATATTATTATTGCTCTATGTTCTATTTCAGTGAGAGTCGTTTTTCGTTGTGAAACAAAAATTTTAGGATTTCTTAAATTGAAAAAGGCAAATTTCAATATCTAAACCCATATTTAACACAGAATATCTATAAGATAGGAACTATTCTTTAATAGCGATTTGAGAAAATAAGAATAGAAACAATAAGGACTCAAGTCTTCCCTCCCATCAGTCTTTTTTATTCATTTCATAAAAATAAACGACAAAAAATTTAAATTATTACTTTTTTATTTATATTTTTAGAATATAATAATTTTGATAATTCAAAAAAAATCTTGTATTGTATTTATACTATACAATAAAAAAATAAATTTGGAGTTACGTTGAATTCGTGCTAAAACCTCTTCAGAAAAATTTCTATCCATCTATCTAGAAGAAAAGTGATAGAGTACTATGTAGCGAATGAGCCAATGATTATTCACGATTCCATAATTGAATCAATTCCATACCGGTTCCAAATTAGAGAAATGTTATGGTAAAACTTCGTTTGAAACGATGTGGTAGAAAGCAACGTGCGACTTGAAAGACATGATCCATTGTGGATTTTTACATCCACCATTTTATATAAGAATGAAGGTGCTCTTGACTCGACATCATTTATTCTGTTTCACTACAAACCCATCGGGTTGTAATGGAAATAGTCGATGATGGAGCTCGAGTAGAAATTATTGATTCATTTCTCAGGGGCAAAGGTCTATGGTTAATGCCAATCAATAAATTGGAAGAACTTCGTAAGTATATCGTTAATAGATAAATTGAAAGGGTTTCGCGTTTTCAATCTAAAATAAAATTTGTTGGAATTGCAAAAATTCTTTCCATACAAAGTTTATTATATGAGAATCACCCCTTTCTATGATTCTTTATTAGAAATCAATCGCAAAAAAAGGTATGTTGCTGCCATTTTGAAAGGATTAAGAATCACCGAAGTTATGTCTAAACCCAATGATTTAAAACAAAGATTAAAGGATCCCAAAACAAGAAAAGATCTTTTCCATTGTTTCCATAATTGTACCATAATAAAAATTCAAATAGATTTGAAATAAAAGAAACAAAAAAGAGAGGTTTCAAGACCACTCAATAAATGAAATGTTTAAATATTTTCCTTTAAGCCACTGGAGAGTTATCTAACTTGAGTTATGAGTACAAATGGTTTTTTTTAAGTTTTTAAGGAAGTAAGAATAAAAAAAGGGGATTTCAACCATTTTTTTATAGACCCATTTGTGATTCTATACATTAAGTAGAACTAAAAATTATTTTGAATGAGCCGTACGAGGAGAAAACTTCCTATACGTTTCGAGGGGGGGTTACTTTTTTACATCTATCCCAATGAGCCGTCTATCGAATCGTTGCAATTGATGTTCGGTCCCGAAGAGAAGGACGAGATCTTCGGAAAGTGGGTTTTTATGATCCGATAAAGAATCAAACTTATTTAAATGTTCCTGCTATTCTATATTTCCTTGAGAAAGGTGCTCAACCTACAGAAACGGTTCAGGATATTTTAAAGAAAGCGGGGGTTTTTAAGGAGTTTCACTCTAATCAAACGAAATCAAATTAATTAAGGAAATAAAAAAAATAATAGATTAAGGCTTGTATAAAACTATATAGGAGTTATCACTTCCGTAACTTTTTCTTTATCTCTTTTACTCTATTCATGCCAATTAATTACTCTCCTATGTTCTATAATAGTAAAACCAGAATTTATTAATT